AAATTGTTTTTAATCATTTTTGGTACTTCTTTTCCCCATAGAGATATTGAATAGTAGGAACGACTTTTTTGACCACTATAATTTTGAAAATGAACATTGAAATGTCCCTCAAAAGTAAGTAAATAGATCCGAAACATATAAAATGCGGTTAATCCTGCTGTAGAACAAGCTATTATTGCGAAAATAGGTGAATACAACCAACTAGCATTAAGAATTTCATCTTTGGACCAAAAACAAGCAAGGGGGGGAATACCACAAAGAGAAAGTGTACCTACTAAAAAAGCATTTTTTGTAATTGGTACATGCTTTTTTAAACCTCCCATAAGAACCATATTCTGACTTTTATCTGGAGAATATCCAACAATAGCTTCCATTGAATGAATAATAGATCCGGATCCTAAAAACAACAATGCTTTCGAATAAGCATGAGTAATCAAATGAAATAAAGCGGCTCGATAAGACCCCATACCTAGAGCTAACATCATATAACCCAATTGAGACATTGTAGAATAAGCTAAACCTCTTTTAATATCTTTTTGAGCAAGAGCTAAAGTAGCTCCTAATAATACTGTTATTATACCTATTAAAGATATGAAATTCATTATGTAAGGTATGATTCTAAAAAGAGGAAGAAGTCGAGCTACAAGAAAAATGCCCGCTGCTACCATAGTAGCGGCATGTATAAGAGCCGAAATAGGAGTAGGGCCTTCCATGGCATCAGGTAACCATACATGAAAGGGGAATTGTGCCGATTTAGCAACTGCACCGGCAAATAAAAGAAAGGCACACAAAGTAAGAAATAAAAAAGGAACCTCATTATTAGAAATCAAGTTATTGAATATTTGGAACAAATCCCGAAATTCAAAACTACCGGTTATCCAATAAAGACCTAAAATTCCTAATAATAAACCAAAATCGCCTACACGATTCGTTACAAACGCTTTTTGGCAAGCAGTCGCCGCACTAGGTCGTGTGAACCAAAAACCTATTAATAGATAAGAACACATTCCAACTAATTCCCAAAAAATATAAATTTGGATCAAATTTGAACTAGTAACTAATCCCAACATGGAAGTATTGAAAATACTCATAGAAGCAAAAAATCGCAAATATCCTTGATCATGAGACATATAATTGTCACTATAAAAAAGAACCAAAATTCCAACAGTAGTAATTAATATTAACATAATAAAAGTAAGTGGATCGATTAAGTGACCGAACTCTAAAGAAAAATCATTATTAATGGTCCAAGACCATACATATTGATAGATAAAACTTCTATTTATTTGCTGAATAGATAGATAGACCGAAAGTATCATAACTATACTTAAGAATAAAATACTAGGAAAAGCCCACATACGGCGAAGATTTTTTGTTGCCGTTGGAAAAAGGAGAAGTCCCATTCCTATTAACATAGGAACTGGAAGTGGAATGAAGGGGATAATCCATGAATATTGATATGTATATTCCATAAAAAAACCTTTTTATTTTTAATAAATTCTTTCTAATTCACCGGCTCTTATATCTTTTTATAGGTTCAATAAAAAATCAAGATATGGAAAACTTAAATAGACTTTTCTATTCCTAATTATTCTGAATCTTTCTTCTTTACCCAATACTTCAAATATTCAAATCAAGAAGTTCGAATTGGTCAAATGATATGAATATGATCAAGTTACTATTTATATTTAAAATGAAATAACACACTAATTCATTTTATTAATATTGAATATTAAGTAAGATTTTTAGGAAAATGCAGAAAAAAAGTCAATTATTATTACGTATTACGATAATTTATATCCATAGAGCAAATAATTATACCAAAATAGAGTAGTTAATACATTACTTTATATTGATATAAATAATAGGATGATCCATATCAAAACTGGCCCCCCAAAAAAAGAACTAGTTCTTTTTTTTTTAGTTCGTTTATTCATAATCATTAACTAATTCATGGTAGAACTGATTATTTTCCATTCGAATAAAAGACATTTCTTTTTCTTTGTAGAAAACGCTAGAATATCCCACACTTTTGTTTCAATACCAGGGAGAAGAAATAGACTTAAAAGAAAAGACGAAATTACTAAGATGACTTTTAGAAAATCATGTATCCTTTGATTAACTACTAGTTTAATTCGAATTTTAAAATCAAAAAAATGTGTACTCGCTCTTTTCTTTTTCTTTTGAGCTTGACCAACTAATAAAAAACTACAGTAATTTAAAGAATTTGGAATTTGTTAGGTAAGGATTGGTTTTTTTGAACTTTTTGGTGTATTTTGTTACATGTATAAATAGAGCACGACGAAAATAGACAGAGATATAAAAAAAAAAAGAAAAAATGGAATTGTTTGACCAATAGATGTCTTTCACATTCAACTAGAGAAATGAATAACTTTTTCAAATTTTTCATGGCAGTTCCAAAAAAACGTACTTCTATCTCAAAAAAACGTATTCGTAAAAACATTTGGAAAAGGAAGGTATATTGGGCAGCGTTGAAAGC